TGTATACAACAGAAAAACCATGTCATGAAGACCTGTATAATTATTGGGTTTATACCAATGAACAAAAAAAGTACAACTTGAGAAATGAATTGATAAGTCGAATAAAAGTTCTAGAAAAGGAAAAGGGATCTCTTTTTCTAGATATGTTCGAAAAAAGGACTAGATTATACAATGATGAAAATGAACAAGAATGCTTGTCCAAAATGTATGATCCTTTTTTGAACGGACCATATCGCGGAACAATAAAAAAATTCTATTCACATGCAAACATAAATGATTTAATCACTTTTACAGAAGATTCCATGGAAATGTTTTGGATAAATAAGATTCATGGTCTACTTCCTAATGATTCTCGGAAATTTGAACATCAAAAGGATCCGTTTGATAGGGAATCATTATTGAATGATATTGGTAATTCCTTAACCTCAACTAGTGAATTATCTTTTGAGTCCGAACCCAGTTTTCATTTGAAAAAATTTTCTTTATTGACAGAACAAAAAAGAATTGATTCAGAAAGTCAAGCAAAATCTTTGAAATTGATATTCGATGTAACTACAACTGATCCAAATGATCAAACAACAATTAGGAATCAATCTATTGGAATAGAAGAAATTAGTAAAAGGCCTTCTCGATGGTCATACAAATTGACCGATGATTTGGAAGAGCAGGAGGAAGAAAATGAGGAAGAATCGACGGAAGATCCTGAGATTCGTTCAAGAAAAGCCAAACGTGTGGTAATTTATACTGATAAGGATCAGAATACCAATTCTGTTACTAGTACTGATAATACTAGTAATAGCGATCAAGCAGAAGAGGTGGCTTTGATACGTTACTCGCAACAATCGGATTTTCGCCGGGATATAATCAAAGGATCCATGCGCGCTCAAAGACGCAAAACAGTTACTTGGGAAATGTTTCAAGCAAATGTGCATTCCCCACTTTTTTTGGATCGAATAGACAAAACATTTTTCTTTTCTTCTTTTGATATTTATGAAATGAGAAATCTCATTTTTAGGAATTGGGTCGGTAGAGAATCGGAATTGAAAATTTCTGATTTTGAGGAGGAGGGGACAAAAGAAAAGGAGAAAGAAGAGGAAAATGAACGGATAGCAATATCAGAAACTTGGGATACCATTATATTTGCTCAAAGAATAAGAGGTTCGATGTTAGTAACCCAATCTTTTATTAGAAAATACATTGTATTACCTTCATTGATAATAGCTAAAAATATTAGCCGTATGTTATTATTCCAATTCCCCGAGTGGTACGAGGATTTGAAGGGATGGAATAGAGAAATGCACGTTAAATGCACCTATAATGGTGTTCAATTATCAGAAACAGAATTTCCCCAAGATTGGTTAACAGACGGGATTCAGATAAAGATTCTATTTCCTTTCTGTCTGAAACCTTGGCGAAGATCTAAGGTACGATCTCATAATGGGGATTCAATGAAAAAAGGAAAAAAAGACAATTTTTGTTTTTTAACAGTATGGGGAATGGAAGCAGAACTTCCCTTTGGTTCTCCCCGAAAACGACCCTCTTTTTTTGAACCCATTTGTAAAGAACTCGAAAGAAAAATTAGAAAAGTGAAAAAGAAATTTTTTCTAGTTCTAAGAGTTTTAAAAGAAAAAAGAAAGCAGTCTTTACAAATTTCAAAAGAAAAAACAAGATGGATCATGAAAATAGTTCTAGTTATAAAACGAATAATGAAAGAATTTGAAAAAGTAAACCCAATTTTCTTATTTGGGTTGAGGAAGGTGAAAGTATATGAACCGAATGAAAATGAAAAAGATTTCAAAATAAATAATAAAATTAACCATGAATCGCCCATTCTAGTTCGATCTATGAATTGGACAAATTATTCACTCATAGAAAAAAAAATGAAAGATCTTTCTGATAGGATAATCACAATCAGGAATCAAATAGAACGAATCACAAAAGACAAGGAAAAAGTAGTTCTAACTTATGATGATAAAAGATCAAAATCAAAAAAATATAGTTGGCGGATATTCAAAAGAAAGAATATCCGATTAATACGTAAATCGCATTATTTTATGAAATCTTTCATCGAAAAAATATACATAGATATCTTGCTATGTACCATTAACATGCCCAGGATCAATGCACAACTTTTCTTTGAATCAATAAAAAAAATTATCAATAAATCTATTTACAACGATGAAACAAATCAAGAAGGAATTGATGAAAGAAATCAAAATACAATGAACTTTATTTCGACTATAAAAAAGTTGTTTTCGAATACTAATACTAATAGTAGTAATACTAATTTTAATAATTATTGCGACTTATCTTCCTTGTCACAAACATATGTATTTTACAAATTATCACAAACCCAATTACTTAACAAGTATCACTTGAGATCTGTACTTCAAGATCACGGGACCCATCATTATCTTAGGGATGAAATCAAGGATTATTGTATAACACGAGGAATATTTGATTACGGATCAAGGCATAAGAAAATTCAAAAGTTTGGAATGAATGAATGGAAAAACTGGTTAAGGGGTCATTATCAATACAATATATCCCAGACCAAATGGTCTCGATTAGTATCGAAAAAATGGCGAAATAGAGTCAATCAACGTCGTGCGATTCAAAATAAAAACTCAATTCAATTGGATTCATATAAAAAAGAAAAAGACCAGTTACAGTTAATTCATTACGCGAAAGAAAATTATTATGCAGTGGATTCATTGACGAATCAAAAAGAAAAATGTAAAAAACACTACAGATATGATCTTTTATCAAAAAAATATATGAATTATGGGGATAATAAGGACTCATATATTTATGGATCAACATTACAAGTAAACGGGAACAAAGAAATTCCATATAATTTCAATACGCTGAAACCCGACTCATTTTATGTATTAGTAAGTACAGCTATTAGTGATTATATAGAAGAGGGATATATTCTTGATAGGACTAAAAATCTAGATAGAAAATATTTTGATTGTAGAATTCTACATTTTTGTCTTAGAAAGAATATCGATATTGAAACTTGGATCAATATGCGCATCGGCACCAAGATTAATAAAAATATTAAAACTGAAACTAATAAGTATCAAAAAACGGAAAAAAAAAGATATTTCGATTCATCAAGAAATCAACCCATCCAATCAAAAAAAAACCTTTTTGATTGGATGGGAATGAATCAAGAAGGGTTATATCGTAATCGTACCATATCAAATCGAAAATCTTGGTTCCTCCCAGAATTTGTGCTACTTTTTGATACATATAAGATTAAACCATGGATTATACCAATCAAATTACTTTTTTTAGATTTTTATAGAAATGAAAATATTAGTCAAAATAAAAACATCAACATAAATCAAAAAAAGAATTCTCCTATATTATATAACCAAAAAAAATATCTTGAATTAGAAAATTCCAACCAAGAAAAAAACGAACAACAGGGCAAAAAAAGTCTTGGATCAGATCTACGAAAACAAAACAAAAAAAAAGATGTTCAAGAGGATTACGCGCGATCAGACATTAAAAAACGTAGAAAGAAAAAAAAATACAAGAGCAACAAGGAAGCAGAACTAGATTTCTTCCTGAAAAAATATTTTCTTTTTCAATTAAGATGGGATGACCCCTTGAATCAAACAATGATCAATAATATCAAGGTATATTGTCTCCTACTTAGACTGACAAATCCAAAGGAAATTGCTATATCTTCAATTCAAAGAGGAGAGATGCGTCTGGATGTAATGCTGATTCAGAGGGATCTAGCTCTTACAGAATTGATAAAAAAAGGAATATTGATTATCGAGCCGATTCGTCTCTCTATAAAAAGGGATGGACAATTTATTATATATCAAACCATAAGTATTTCATTGGTTGCTAAGAATAAAGACCAAACTAAAACTAATAGAAAATGCATAAAAAAAAGATATGTTGATAAGAAGAATTTCGACAGATCCATTGCACAACATAGCAATATATCAGTGAATGGAGAAAAAAATCATTATGATTTCCTTGTTCCGGAAAATATTCTCTCTCCTAGACGTCGTAGAGAATTGAGAATTCTAATTTGTTTCAATTCCAGGAATTGGAATCTTCTGGATAGAAATCCAATATTTTGCAACGAAAACAAGATAAGAAACTGTGGACAATTTTTGAATGAGGACAAGCATCTTAATACAGATGCAAACAAATTTATGAAATTCAAATTCTTTCTTTGGCCCAATTACCGATTAGAAGATTTAGCTTGTATGAATCGCTATTGGTTTGATACCAATAACGGCAGCCGTTTCAGTATGTCAAGGATACATATGTATCCACGATTCAGAATTACTTAATAGTATATTTGTTAATAGTGTATTTTCTATATATTGCATAACCTATTCAATAGATGCTGAAAGATGTAACGCATACGTTGTGTTACATTCTGGTACATGATACTTATTTAATGGCATATCAATTCAATTTGATCTGGGAATAATAAATTGGCAGAATCTTCTTAGGTACAAAGAAATCATTCTCTTTCGTGAATGTGGGAATGTGTTATATACCTTTCTATCCAAATCCAATTTTCTGTCTGTAAAGAAAATTGGGTTTGGATAGAATCAAAAAAGAGTATATGAATAAATATAAACTTTTGTGTATACCAGATTAAAATGACTGGGATAATCATAATATAATAATTATTATTTATTATTTTTCCTGATCGAAAATCCATAAAAAAAAAAAGAAAAAAAAAAAGATAGAAGATAATTTATGGTCAAAAATGCATTCATCTCAGTTATTTCCCAAGAAGAAAAAGAAGAAAACAAAGGGTCTGTTGAATTTCAAGTATTCAGTTTCACCAATAAGATACGGAGACTGACTTCGCATTTGGAATTGCACAAAAAGGATTTTTTATCACAAAGAGGTCTACGAAAAATTCTGGGAAAACGTCAACGGCTGCTGGCTTATTTGTCAAATAAAAATAGAGTACGTTATAAGAAATTAATTAGTAAGTTGGATATTCGGGAGCCGAAAACTCGTTAATTTGAGTATTCGTTTGCATTTTTTTTTTGTTATTAGTTATTGGATTTTTCATTTTGATGAAACCTCGTTTTGAGAAATTGAAATTCATGGAATAATGAATTAGGGAAGAAAAGATATGACTGTACCGGCTACAAGAAAAGATCTCATGATAGTCAATATGGGCCCTCACCACCCATCGATGCATGGTGTTCTTCGACTGATTCTTACTCTCGATGGTGAAGATCTTATTGACTGTGAACCCATATTGGGCTATTTACACAGAGGGATGGAAAAAATAGCAGAAAACCGAACAATTATACAATATCTGCCTTATGTAACACGTTGGGATTATTTAGCTACTATGTTCACAGAGGCAATAACGGTAAATGCACCAGAACAATTGGGAAATGTTCAAGTACCTCAAAGGGCCAGCTATATCAGAGTAATTATGCTGGAACTGAGTCGTATAGCTTCTCATTTGTTATGGCTTGGACCTTTTATGGCGGATATCGGTGCACAGACTCCCTTTTTTTATATTTTCAGAGAGAGGGAATTGCTATATGATCTATTCGAAGCTGCCACAGGTATGCGAATGATGCATAATTATTTCCGTATCGGAGGAGTAGCTGCTGATCTACCTCATGGCTGGCTAGATAAATGTTTGGATTTCTGCGATTATTCTTTAACAGGAATTGTTGAATATGAAAAACTTATTACGCGGAATCCCATTTTTTTGGAACGAGTTGAAGGAGTGGGCATTATTGGTGGAGAAGAAGCAATAAATTGGGGCTTATCGGGACCAATGTTACGAGCTTCTGGGATCCAATGGGATCTTCGTAAAGTTGATCATTATGAATGTTACAATGAATTTGATTGGGAAGTCCAATGGCAAAAAGAAGGAGATTCATTAGCTCGTTATTTAGTACGAATCGGTGAAATGAAGGAATCCATAAAAATTATTCAACAGGCTCTAGAAGGAATTCCTGGGGGCCCCTATGAGAATTTAGAAGTTCGGCGCTTTGATAGAGCAAAGAATACCGAATGGAATGATTTTGAATATAGATTCATTAGTAAAAAACCTTCACCCAATTTTGAATTGTTAAAACAAGAACTTTATGTAAGAATAGAAGCCCCAAAAGGAGAATTAGGAATTTATTTGATAGGAGATAATAGCGTTTTCCCCTGGAGATGGAAAATTCGCCCACCAGGTTTCATCAATTTGCAAATTCTTCCTCAGCTAATTAAAAGAATGAAATTGGCTGATATCATGACGATATTAGGTAGTATAGATATCATTATGGGAGAGGTTGATCGTTGAAATGGTAATTGGCACGACAGAAGTACAAGCTATCAATTCTTTTTCTAAATCAGAATCTTTAAAAGAAGTCTATGAGCTCATCTGGCTCTTTGTTCCCGTTTTGACCCTTATATTGGGAATCACAATGGGGGTACTAGTAATTGTATGGTTAGAAAGAGAAATATCTGCAGCGATACAACAACGTATTGGGCCTGAATATGCCGGCCCATTGGGAATTCTTCAAGCTCTAGCAGACGGGACTAAACTACTTTTAAAAGAGGACCTCCTTCCATCTAGAGGAGATATTCGTTTGTTTAGTGTCGGACCGTCTATAGCAGTCATATCAATTCTACTAACTTATTTAGTAATTCCTTTTGGGTATCGACTTGTTTTAGCTGATCTCAGTATAGGTGTTTTTTTATGGATCTCCATTTCAAGTATTGCTCCGATTGGGCTTCTTATATCAGGATATGGATCGAATAATAAATATTCCTTTTCAGGTGGTTTACGAGCTGCTGCTCAATCTATCAGTTATGAAATACCATTAACTCTATGTGTGTTATCAATATCTCTACGTGTGATTCGTTGGAATATGAACTTTGACCTATCTCCTAGAAATCAAATAAAGGGAAGAGGTTGAATGTATTGAATAGATATCTTCATTTTTTTTTTATTCATCATTCATTCTATTTAGGTCGATGAGTTAAACCAGATAGTTATATGAGTGAAACAAAACAACTTTTTGTAGTAAGAAGATAAAATCTCATTCCCTATATACAAGAATAAAATGGAAGTAAACATAAGCAGTGTAAACTAAACTGTTTATCCCAAGATTGAGATTCGTCATCATATCTTGAAGCGGGTGCAAAAGATCAACTGTATGGAGTTTCTAGTACTGTCTTGTATGTATTACCATACTTTGTATGTATTACCATACTGGGGATCAATCAAAAATCAGTGGACAGTTAGGAACACCAAGGTACACAAAGGATTTCGTAATGGGGATAATGTAAGGTATCAAAAAAGAGGCATTTCTACATAAAACGAATCATAATAGGGGCTTTAAGTTGGTAGAAACGATCAAGCAGTACTTCCCCACGATTCCGATCTAGAGTATGCTCCTATTCACTGATTAAAGAAATGACTATCAAGAACGAATTAATCCTTTATTTATTTTTCTCATAGTACCCTCTTCTGAGAAATAAGAAGAGGAACAAAAGAAATAGAATGCAATAAAATAATAGAATGAGAAAAATAAATAATAATAGTAAAAAAAAAAAAAAAAACGAAAAACGGATCCTTATTTTATTTATTTTTTCTTTCCTCCATCTCTATCCATACATATGGAATCCTTATTATTTATGATTCATAAACTAGTACCGAATTCTTTCTATCTATAGATAAGATATAACGAATATTTTATTAAAGGATTAAGTTATTACCGAACAAAGATTAATTATAAGGGATGAGATCAATTCGGAAGCGCCTTTTTGTTATTCTAGCAGACAGAATTTCATTGGTTTAATTTGGGACTCTCCGATGTATTTTCATTCTATATACCCTACAAAGATACCGATAATACCGAACCAGTCCTTACATTTATTTGTGGCCATAGAGGAGCCGTATGAAGCTGAAGTCTCATGTACGGTTTTGGAATAGCGATGGGAACAGTGATGTTATTATCGACTATGATTATCTAACAGTTTAAGTACAGTTGATATAGTTGAGGCACAGTCAAAATATGGTTTTGGGGGGTGGAATCTATGGCGTCAACCTATAGGGTTTATAGTTTTTCTAATTTCTTCTCTAGCAGAATGTGAAAGATTACCCTTTGATTTACCAGAAGCAGAGGAGGAATTAGTAGCAGGTTATCAAACCGAATATTCAGGTATCAAATACGGTTTATTTTATGTTGCTTCTTACCTAAATCTATTAGTTTCTTCATTATTTGTAACAGTTCTTTATTTAGGTGGGTGGAATTTATTTATTCCGTACATATCCATTCCTGAACTTTTTGGAATAAATAAAATGACTGGAGTCTTTGGAATGACAATTGGTATCTTTATTACATTAGCTAAAGCTTATTTGTTTATGTTCATCTCTATCACAACAAGATGGACTTTACCTAGGATGAGAATGGATCAGCTATTAAATCTTGGATGGAATTTTCTTTTACCTATTTCTCTAGGTAATCTATTATTGACAACTTCTTCCCAACTTGTTTCACTATAAATAACAGAATACGATAACGATATTCTAGACTCATAACCTCTCTCAAACAAGAGAAAGAAAATCAATTTATTCGTGGATATCTACAATATGTTTCCTATGGTGATTGGGTTCATGAATTATGGTCAACAAACAATACGAGCCGCAAGGTACATTGGTCAAAGTTTCATAATTACCTTATCCCACACAAATCGTTTACCTGTAACTATTCAATATCCTTATGAAAAATCGATCACATCGGAGCCTTTCCGCGGTCGAATTCACTTTGAATTTGATAAATGTATTGCTTGTGAAGTGTGTGTTCGTGTATGCCCCATAGATCTACCCGTTGTTGATTGGAGATTTGAAAAAGATATTAAAAAGAAACAATTGCTTAATTATAGTATTGATTTCGGTGTCTGTATATTTTGTGGTAACTGTGTCGAATATTGTCCAACAAACTGTTTATCAATGACTGAAGAATATGAACTTTCCACTTATGATCGTCACGAATTGAATTATAATCAAATTGCTTTGGGTCGGTTACCAATGTCAATAATTAGAGATTACACAATTCAAACAGTTATGAATTCGACTAAAACCAAAATAGACAAGAAAAAATCCCTCGATTCAAGAACGATTACCAATTACTAAGATTTTGTTTTGGTATTTTTTGATAGAAAGGATCCAAGCTTTTTTCATTTTGGTTAATCAGTAACTATAAATAATAACTAATAACTATTGATTGTTGAGAATCATTCTTTGATTTAAACTGAGAATATCTTTCTCGTCATGATTTCGAAATATAAAATTCCAACTACTCTTTAGGATAAAATAAGAATAAAAAAGTAGAATTGGCCCAATAACTTTATTTATATCTACTCTATACTATACTATACTACATTAAATTAAGATTTAGTTTAGGAACGTATTATATACAAGAAAAAAAAAAATGGGCCCTTTTCCCTCCTGGACTATTCAGTAAGGTCATGAAATCTTTTGACTTATTTATCTCTTATTTTACACATAATGGATTTACCTGGACCGATACATGATATTCTTGTAGTATTTCTGGGATCAGTTCTTATATTAGGGGGTCTAGGAGTAGTATTATTTACCAATCCAATTTATTCTGCCTTTTCATTGGGATTGGTTCTTGTTTGTATATCCTTATTCTATATTCCATCGAATTCCTCTTTTGTAGCTGCTGCGCAACTCCTTATTTATGTAGGAGCCATAAATGTCTTAATCATATTTGCTGTAATGTTCATGAATGGTTCAGAATATTCCAAGAATTCCCGTCTTTGGACGGTTGGAGATGGGGTCACTTCACTGGTTTGTACAAGTATTCTTTTTTCACTAATTACTACTATCCCAGATACGTCATGGTACGGAATTCTTTGGACTACAAGACCAAACCAGATTCTAGAGCAAGACTTAATAAGTAACGTTCAACAAATTGGGATTCATTTATCAACAGATTTTTATCTTCCCTTTGAACTCATTTCTATAATTCTTTTAGTTTCCTTAATCGGTGCAATTACTATGGCTCGTCAATAATAAATTTAGAATTAACAAAATTCTAAAAATTAGAAATTCTAAATCAAATAAAAAAAAAAATGGGTAAGGTTGAAAGTTTTTAGTTAATGAATCCATTGTCAATACCTTCTTTTGTTCTCTAATTGTTCTATTCTAGTCAATAGAATCAGTTGAGTTGTTGTTCAGATTGAAATGAATCCAGATTGATGAGGAGTTGGTCAATGATGTTCGAGCATGTACTTTTTTTGAGTGTCTATTTATTTTCTATCGGTATCTATGGATTAATCACAAGTCGAAACATGGTTAGAGCACTTATGTGTCTTGAGCTTATACTAAATTCGGTTAATATCAATCTCGTAACATTTTCTGATTTATTTGATAGTCGCCAATTAAAAGGAGACATTTTCTCTATTTTTGTCATAGCTATTGCAGCCGCTGAAGCAGCTATTGGGCTAGCTATTGTTTCGTCGATCCATCATAACAGAAAATCAACTCGTATCAATCAATCGAATTTGTTGAATAATTAGTCGTAGCCATTCATTTTATAAAAAAAAAAATAAAAATAAAGACATATTTTATTCATATTAATATTCTAATTCTATGAATATAAAATATTAATAAAATCTTAATATATTCTATATTCTATTATATTGTTTTGTTGTTGACCAATTTGATTGAATTCGCATGTGCGATTCGTATGACTGTGGTTGTCGAAACGGAAATCAAAGCCTCTTGGCACTCTCTCATGAACAGATTTAGAAATAGAAATATATTAAGTCTTAAAATTCAAAGAAAATTTTGATAAATCACTGATTCGTCTGGTATCTACAATAGAAATATATAATTCATTTACTATTGATTTTACCATACCAGATCGAAAATTTTTTATGTTCAAAACTGGAATTTATAGATTCGATGTCACATTCAGTAAAAATTTATGATACATGTATAGGGTGTACTCAATGTGTACGAGCCTGCCCCACGGATGTATTGGAAATGATACCTTGGGACGGATGTAAAGCTAAGCAAATTGCTTCTGCGCCAAGAACCGAGGATTGTGTAGGTTGTAAGAGATGTGAATCCGCTTGCCCAACAGATTTTTTGAGTGTCCGTGTTTATTTATGGCATGAAACAACTCGTAGCATGGGTCTATCTTATTGATAGATACGTTACAAAAAACTCCACTTGAATCATTTGATTCCCCTTTACCGACAAAAGCCCGTACTCGATAAAATATATTATTCCGAGCACGGGCTTTTCTGGTCAAAGCGTATCTTGTCTTTATCACGAATTATTTTCCTTGGTTAACAATATTTGTTGTTTTGCCGATATTCGCGGGTTCTTCCATTTTTTTTCTCCCTCATAGGGGAAATAAGGTCTTTCGGTGGTATACTATATGTATATGCCTCTTAGAACTCCTTCTAACGACCTATGCATTCTGTTATCATTTCCAATTGGACGATCCATTAATCCAATTGGAAGAAGACTCGAAATGGATAAATTTTTTTGATTTTCACTGGAGACTGGGAATCGATGGACTTTCCATAGGACCTATTTTACTGACAGGATTTATCACTACTTTAGCTACTTTAGCGGCTTGGCCAGTTACTCGAAATTCGCGATTGTTCTATTTCCTGATGTTAGCAATGTACAGCGGTCAAATAGGATCATTTTCTTCTCGAGACCTTTTACTTTTTTTCATCATGTGGGAGTTAGAATTAATTCCTGTTTATTTACTTTTATCCATGTGGGGAGGAAAGAAACGTCTGTACTCGGCTACAAAATTTATTTTGTACACTGCGGGAGGTTCTATTTTTCTATTAATAGGAGTTCTAGGTATGGGTTTATATGGTTCCAATGAGCCGACATTAGATTTTGAAAGATTAGCTAATCAATCATATCCCGCGTCATTGGAAATAATATTATATTTCGGCTTCCTTATTGTTTATGCTGTCAAATCGCCGATTATACCCCTACATACATGGTTACCGGATACCCATGGGGAAGCACATTACAGTACATGTATGCTTCTAGCCGGAATCTTATTAAAAATGGGAGCATACGGATTGATTCGGATCAATATGGAATTATTACCCCATGCTCATTCTATATTTTCTCCCTGGTTGGTTATAGCGGGAACGGTGCAAATAATCTATGCAGCTTCAACCTCTTTTGGTCAACGCAATTTAAAAAAGAGAATAGCCTATTCCTCCGTATCTCACATGGGTTTCACAATTATAGGAATTGGTTCTATAACCGACATGGGACTAAATGGAGCCATTTTACAAATACTTTCTCATGGATTTATTGGTGCTGCCCTTTTTTTCTTGGCGGGAACGAGTTGTGATAGAATACGTCTTGTTTATCTCGACGAAATGGGGGGGCTATCTATCCCAATGCCAAAAATATTTACCATGTTCAGTAGCTTCTCGATGGCTTCTCTTGCATTGCCAGGAATGAGTGGTTTTGTTGCAGAATTAGTAGTCTTTTTTGGAATAATTACCAGCTCAAAATATCTTTTCATGTCAAAAGCGCTAATTACTTTTGTAATGGCAATTGGAATGATATTAACTCCTATTTATTTATTATCTATGTTACGTCAGATGTTCTACGGATACAAGCTATTCAATGTTCCGAACTTGAATTTTTTGGATTCTGGACCGCGAGAACTATTTATTTCGATCTGTATCTTTCTACCCGTAATAGGGATTGGTATTTATCCTGATTTCGTTCTCTTGCTATCAGTTGACAAGGTACAAGCTATCCTATCTAATTACTTTTATAAATAGTTTTCATTAATGAGAATGAGACAGAAAGTCTTATATAGAATTTTTTGATTTTAAGATTTTTAAAATCCTTCTCTGTACAATTCAAAAAATAAAGTGAAAGTGAATTAGAATTGTAATGAGATGCATCTCGAGTTTTTGAAAACCATTTGACTCAAGGAGTCAAATGGTTTTCAAAAACTCGCACAAACCTTTGTTATATATGAGAGGGTCTCGTTCTTATGTATTCTTCATGTAGTTCATTCAAGTAGATGTTAATATGAATGAACCATAACTATGTAGGCCTATTCCTAATAAATTGATCCCAAAATAGCATATCCAAATTATAAGAAATCCTATGGAAGCCACAAGCGCCGAATTCATATTTTGTAAACTTTGATTTGTTCTGGTATGTAAATAAATCGCAAATATGGTCCAGGTAATAAATGCCCAAGTTTCCTTGGGGTCCCAATTCCAATAAGAGCCCCATGCCTCATTAGCCCATACTGCTCCAGAAAGAATGCCTATGGTTAAAAAGGTAAACCCTAAACTAATGACACGATAACTCCAATAATCCAAACGCTGAGTCAATTGATATTTGTAATAATTTCGAAATGAAAGAAAAGAAGTGTTTTTAAAAACACTTCTTTTCTCATTCAAGTATTCGATCTCACCAAAGAAAAATGACTTAATTAAGAAATTCTTGCTTTTACAAAAAATCTCGATGTTTTTTCGAAATGTAATGACTAGAAGAGCGACTGATAATAATGATCCGCATAAAAGAGCTGCATAGCTCAATAACATCATACTTACGTGCATCATTAACCACTGAGATTGGAGAGCAGGTACTAATATTGCGGATTGATGTATTTCGGTTAAAAGACCCGACGTGGCGAAACCTTGGGTCAAAATAGCACTTGGTGCGGTTATTGCGCTTAAATCATTTTTAAGGTTCCCTATCTTAGGAATCATATGAATAATGGAGAAACTCCATGAAAGAAAGATTAATGACTCGTATAAATTACTTAACGGGAAATGCCCCGAATAAATCCAACGAATAACTAATAATCCTGTTATAGAGAAAAAAGTAGCTATCATCCCCTTTTCCGACGAATCACGTAATTCTACGATTTCGTAGACTAATAAGTTTATCAAATGAATCGTAATCACAATTGAAATGATCGAAAAAGAGATATGAGTTAATATATGTTCTAAAGTCACAAATATCATAAAAAGAGCCCCATTACGGAATTGAAATCGGGAATTAAATACATTATAGGATCCATTGCGTTCCTTGATGCCGCCACTCGGACTCGAACCGAGATGCTCTAGCACTGCTTCCTAAGAGCAGCGTGTCTACCGATTTCACCATGGCGGCTTACTTGAAAATAATATTCAATTATATTCAACTCATGCTGAATTGTCAAGATTCAAGGATTCAATCTAGTTTAGGAAACATTAGAATCGATGAATAAAGACTTATTTAAATCCCTATTTGAATGTTCAATAACCCTATGATATGTATGAGAATTTGATCACTAAATCCAAGGAATTTTTCTAACGATTTCGATACATTAGTATCATTAAGTATTAATACTCTTCGTTGTATCCATAATTTATAATTTATGATACCATTTACTAAACCCAATTAGGTTTTGGACTAGACATATAACAAAAGAATTTCAATCTCTATCTCTATCAATTAACCAATTCACTTTTCTATTGTGAAAAATGAATTGGTTAATTGATAGAAAAAAAAAAAAAAAATACTTAGAGGCCAGTAGACAGAAGAATTCTTAGTCTACATATCACGGCAACTAGTTTTAACTAAACTAATATTGAGGAGGTCAATACATTCGTTAATGTGAATCATTCATCTTAAAAAATTTGAAGTTCTTTTGCGGTATGTCGATTCAGATTATTCTAAGGCTTTATTACTTGTTTGCCGCACAAAAAAACTTTTTGAATGCCCGGTGGAAACCGATTTAGCTAAAGAAAGAGCTTTTACTGCAGTTAAATATCCCTTCTTCTTCCAAATATTTCTACGAATACGTTTTTTTGACATAGAAGTACGTTTTTTTGGAACCGCCATTCAAACAAAAAGGAGTACTAATTTTTATCGTTGTATGTGAAAGACATGTATTGTTCAAAATAGATCGTTCTTTTTAGTTATTATCCATATTTATCCTGTGTGTGGATAATATAATAAATAAATTTTTCATAACATGAAATACAAATACAAATATAAATTTGAAAATATATAGATTTATATATAACTATATATATATGCGCCCATTACATATCACATAACATATATCTAGGATAAAAAAAAAAGAAGATAGGATAATTTCAAAAAGTCAAAGGAATTTTTTTTTTTAATTGATTAATGATTAAGTTCAGAGTGCCCTGCCTATAATTGAGATTCAAATGAAATTAGAATTAGTAGTTAATCTCTTAAAGAAGACATTCCATTAACTGATAAAGATAACCTTAGTTATTTTTTATTTTCGTTCCATACGAAGTAAGGAATATCATAGGATTTCCCAGAAACATAAGTTTTCCTTATTGGAATCCAATTAATCAGTTCCCTAATGGGTTAGATAATTATTCCAAATAAATTAATTAGAATAAAGAATGACTAAGTCCACTTTTATTGAGTCGAATTTTTGATGGATACTATGACCGTACAAGTACTGTTTTTTGTGTAACTGTTTTTCCTTACTATATGATATGGTTATAAATTACCAGAATATAATAATAGTAATATAGATAGAATGAGTAAAAATCTCATATTCTGTAATATTCGGTATTTTAATAAATATCTTTTTTAGTTAATAACTAATTAATAACTAGGTAATAGTCTTTACTTACATATTTGGTCATATCATTTGATCAACCAATTGTGGCTTTTTTAACATTTCAAAAATATCTGAGAAAAGTAAGAATAATTAAGAATGAAAATATTTTCATTTTTTTATAGCTTTTTTGTTGATTTCTTTTATTATTGTTCCTTTCGAAATAGATAAGAAAGAATTGGTGAATCGGAAACAATGAAATTAATAAATAAGAATAATAATAAAAAAAAAATGAAAATATGTTTTTTTATGGAACATACATATCAATATGCATGGATAATACCTTTTCTTCCACTTCCAGTTACTATGTCAATAGGATTTGGACTTTTGCTTATTCCTACAGCAACAAAAAATATTCGTCGTATGTGGGCTTTTACTAGTATTTTATTGCTAAATATAACTATGGGGTTTTCGGCCAATCTGTCTATTCAGCAAATAAATGGAAGTTTTATCTATCAATATCTATGGTCTTGGACCATCAATAATGATTTTTCCTTAGAGTTCGGACACTTGATCGATCCGCTTACTTCTATTATGTCAATACTAATTACTACTGTTGGAATCGCGGTTCTTATTTATAGTGACAATTATATGTCTCACGATCAAGGATATTTGAGATTTTTTGCTTATATGAGTTTTTTCAATACTTCCATGTTGGGATTAGTTACTAGTTCCAATTTGATACAAATTCATATTTTTTGGGAACTAGTGGGAATGTGCTCGTATTTATTAATAGGTTTTTGGTTTACACGACCGATTGCGGCAAGGGCTTGCCAAAAAGCTTTTGTAACTAATCGTGTAGGGGATTTTGGTTTATTATTAGGAATCTTAGGTTTTTATTGGATAACGGGCAGTTTAGAATTTCGGGATTTGTTCGAAATCGTTAATAACTTGACTCATAATAATGGGGTCAATTCTTTATTTGCTACTCTGTGTGCCTCTTTATTATTCGTTGGCGCAATTGCAAAATCTGCGCAATTTCCCCTTCACGTATGGTTACCTGATGCCATGGAGGGACCCACTCCTATTTCGGCTCTTATACACGCTGCTACCATGGTAGCGGCGGGAATTTTTCTTGTAGCTCGTCTTCTTCCTCTTTTCCGATTCATACCTCACATAATGCATCTCATTTCTTTAATAGGCGTAATAACAGTACTATTAGGAGCTACTTTGGCTCTTGCTCAAAGAGACATTAAAAGAAGTTTAGCCTATTCTACAATGTCTCAATTGGGTTATATTATGTTAGCTTTAGGTATAGGTTCTTATCGAGCTGCTTTATTCCATTTGATCACTCACGCCTATTCTAAAGCTTTATTGTTTTTGGGATCCGGATCCATTATTCATTCAATGGAACCTATTGTTGGATATTCACCAGATAAAAGTCAGAATATGATTCTTATGGGTGGTTTAACAAGATATGTTCCAATTACAAGAACTACTTTTTTATTAGGTACACTTTCTCTTTGTGGTATTCCGCCTCTTGCTTGTTTTTGGTCCAAAGATGAAATTCTTAATGATAGTTGGTTGTATTCACGAATTTTTGCAATAATAGCTTGTTTCACAGCAGGATTAACCGCATTTTATATGTTTCGGATGTATTTACTTATTTTTGATGGACATTTGCGCGTTCATTTTCAAAATTACAGTAGCACTAAAAATAGCTCGTTTTATTCAGTATCTCTATGGGGAAAAGAAAGATCGAAAGCAGTCAATAGAAATTTACTTTTATTAACAATGAATAATAAGGTCTCTTTTTTGTCAAAGGATACATATCAAATTAATCATAATGTAAGAAATGGAATGCGATACTTTAGTACTTACTTTGGAAATAAATACACTTA